TCATTTTTCCCCGAAAGTTAGAATACTCAAAGGGTCGATTCTTTTTTTCTTAGTTTCCAAATCAAAGCATAGGAATATATTATTCTGATCTGAATTGCATCTTTATCTATTATCTATCAGAATTTCTTTTTTATTTATATATATAGGATAGGCCTATTTAATTTCCATTTTTTGATTCAGTCGACCTTTATATTATTTCTTTCTATTATCCTAATAGAAATATTATTCTTAACTATCTAAACTTAATTAAGAATTAAGATATTTCATTTTTTTTCTTTATAATTGATAAAAAAAGATAAATGTACTATTCTAATTGTTAGAATTATAATGGAATAAATATCAAATTATAGATCGGTATAGTAATCTTTATCTTAAATAGATACTCTATCTACTGCAGTATAGATTTGGAAAAAATTTAGATTATCTATTTTTTAGCTAGTTAATAACTAGTTTATGGAATTATTATGCATGTAAAGTTTATCTTATGTCTTATGTGAGCCCGCTTAGCTCAGAGGTTAGAGCATCGCATTTGTAATGCGATGGTCATCGGTTCGACTCCGATAGCCGGCTTTTCTCTATTTGTTCTATTTTTTATATGATTAAAGCATATGATTAAAGACTACAGACACCTTTACTTTTTCAAAAGGTCGACGATTTCTTATGTCATAGAAACTTCCAACTACATACAAATAAAAGGTCAACGAAAAAGATAAATCTCGGCAGAACAACTCAACGGATCCTTTGTTATATTTTTTTTACTTAACTTAATTTTTATTAATATTTATTTAGATTCTATAATATATCGAAAAATATACAACAAAACTTAAAATTGAAATATTAACTAAACTAAGAATAAATATATACAAAAATTCAATTGGAAATTAATGTATATATATAGTAAATTATATATAAAATATATACTATACTAAATAACTAAATACAATTTTAAGAATTAGAAAAATGGAAATACGCACCTAAAACATTCAAATTAATATTAATAAATAAAATAATAATAAATTTTAATTTAATACATTTAATACAAAAACAAGTAGTAACTTCGGATACGTACATCTTTCATCTATTCGTTCTAGTATAATTAATATAATACTTCAGGGGATTTCGCTTCATTTATCATTTAGTTCAGTTTTAATTTCTTTAATAAAAAAAAATGAAATATCAAAAAATAAGGAGTCTTTATGTCGCGTTACCGAGGGCCTCGTTTCAAAAAAATACGACGTCTGGGGGTTTTACCAGGACTAACTAATAAAAAGCCTAGAGATCTTCGAAACCCATCACGTTCCGGGAAAAGATCTCAATATCGTATTCGTCTAGAAGAAAAACAAAAATTACGTTTTCATTATGGTATTACAGAACGACAATTACTTAAATACTTCTGTATCGCTAGAAAAGCCAAAGGGTCAACAGGTCAGGTTTTACTCCAACTACTTGAAATGCGTTTGGACAACATCCTTTTTCGATTGGGTATGGCTCCGACTATTCCTGGAGCCCGCCAATTAGTTAATCATAGACATATTTTAGTTAATGGTCGTATAGTAGATATACCAAGTTATCGTTGCAAACCCACCGATATTATTATGGCGAGGGATAAGCAAAAATCCAAAGTTCTCGTTCAAAATTATCTGGATTCATCCCACAGCGAGGAATTGCCAAAACATTTGACTCTTCACCCCTTCCCATATAAAGGAGTAGTCAATCAAATAATCGATAATAAGTGGGTCGGTTTGAAAATAAATGAATTGCTAGTCGTAGAATATTATTCCCGCCAGACTTAAGCCTCCCTTAAAGAAAAGGTTTCGGAAAAATGAGCCCCCTATTCTCCAAACGAAATTGATTTAAGATTAAGGTCCGGGTTTTGATCCGGATTTTTCCCATTCATGTATCATAGATCGACCGAGAGGTTTTTATTTCTTGTCGACCTTATTCCATATTATTATTCCCTAATTTTACATATCGCAGCAATTAAATTAGAAATAGAAAATCTATCGCTTGGTTAATTTGTTACGGCCAGCGATGTTGGTGAGTTGGGTGAAGGTACGGAAAGAGAGGGATTCGAACCCTCGGTAAACAAAAGTCTACATAGCAGTTCCAATGCTACGCCTTGAACCACTCGGCCACCTTTCCTACACAACAATTATGACCCAGGAACTGAACGAATAGCGAGTTCTTTTTATTTTTTTTTTTTGGGGGGGGGTTGGCTAGGTAAGGTACAAGCAATTCTAACTAAAAAAATATCCCATTTTTATAAAGATCTTTACTTCAATTCAAAGTTCGCGGATTCAAATAAAAAAGTTTTTTCTTGGGAAAAGTAAAAAGATGTATTTTTCATATTTGAAAAGATGATGTTTCCGCCCTTTTCTGATATGATACGGGATTCAATCAATGAATTGGAAGGAATCAACGGATTGGTGGATTTATGTTTTTTAGACTATTTAGAGAGTAAGAGATTAATGGATACCTTTCGATCATGATTCCATCAAAATTATAAAATTCATTTCTTTAAAAGTTTTCACCAAAAAAATCGATTATTTCAAAGATCTCTTACAAATTCATGACTCATCCTGGGGCTATTTTATTGTATAGTGTCTATTCACTATACACATAACACAAACCAAATGGGTCTTTTTACCTCCCTCTTTGCATCATAATTCAATCATCATCAAAGTGAATCTATAGAAAAAATTCCTCGATTCTTCAGAAATAGGACTAGTTACGCCATTGGTATATTACGGGATGAATTCGAATCGTATTCCAATATTGATTCTTGCAAAAAGTAAAAATTTTAGTCTTTGAATATGGGTAGGAGTAGTAGTAGAGGGTTCGTATGCTTACATTTTATTTGATATAAATATATTATATAAATATGTATGGAATTTCTTTTTTTTTTTTTTTATGAATCTTTTTTATGCTATTTCGTATTGTACAATTCCTTTCGTTGTAGGATCATTTTCCCCCTCCCTAGGGGGGAAAAAAAGAATTTTAGAATGGATTGGTACCTATGCCTAGATCGCGGATAAATGGAAATTTTATTGATAAGACCTTTTCAGTTGTGGCCAATATTTTATTACGAATAATTCCAACAACTTCAGGCGAAAAGGAGGCATTTACCTATTACAGAGATGGTGTGATTTGATTCGTTTTTTAACCCCACTTATGAGAAAGAAAAAATATTATTATTTTGATAGATTATTGAAAAAAATCTACGCTTGTTGAAGGTGAAGTTTATAATATAAATAGAACAATTCCTTCTGTCGTGTATCCCCGATTAATGCAGCCTCATATGCTTCCATTATCCATTTTAGTATTGAGCGAAAGGTTACACCTATATCGGTTCTGTATTACAGGTCAATCCTACTCTACTAGTTCTAATAGGTAGCATAGGGGAAAAGCACTACACCTAGAAATCAACAAACAAGACGAAAGCTTTGTTAAAAAAAACTGACTCCCCTTCCTTATCTGGGTTGGGACTTAAAAGAATGGTTGGGACAACAAATATCCATCTCGTTTGTACCTTGGATACGCATATAACCATCAAAGACTGTTGAAGTGACTAATTCCTGGAAATTAGGGGGCGTTGAGGACAAAGAAATTGTTGGAGTTACCGTTTCTATCTAGTACCAACACGTTTGATGTTACCAAAAGCTCCCGCGCAGGAAGGTTGGCTAGAAATTTCGTGCAAAAACACTAGCCCCGCTCAATTCATAATGAGAATAATCGATACACAGAATCAAAAACGACTTAAATATTTTCATTAGGCATATAAGGGAGGAGCCGTATGAGATGAAAATCTCACGTACGGTTCTGGAACGGAGATTCTTTTAATCGAATGACGACCGTAACGGATGTCAGCGCAATCCGAAGGAAATTATGCAGAAGCTTTACAGAATTATTATGAAGCTATGCGACTAGAAATTGATCCCTACGATCGAAGTTATATACTCTATAACATAGGCCTTATTCACACAAGTAATGGGGATCATACGAAAGCTTTAGAATATTATTTTAGGGCACTCGAACGAAACCCATTCTTACCACAAGCGTTTAATAATATGGCCGTGATCTGTCATTACGTGCGACTATCTCCACTATAGAAAGAGAAAAGGAAAGAAAGACCAAAAAATCTTCTAGTAAATACGAAAAAAAGTCTCTCTACATATACATCGTCAAAAACAACGATTTTTTTGAGCTGTAGCAAGGAATGAAACTTTATATGAGTCAAAAATATGAAGAAATCAATATGAAGAAATAAGATCTGCCTAGATACTTTATTCTATGGATAAAAAAATCGAATTGATAGAGAAGAAGCACCGTAAAGATCAATTAAGGAGGTTTGAGCCAATACATTCAGAACTGCTTACTTATGCCATACATAATATAAGATAGATAAAAGTTAGTAATCGGCTTATGTAATAGAGGCGATCCACTAAGGTTAAGGTATTGAGCAGCGGTGTAGGATCAAATCCCAAAGATAGTAAGGCTTTCTTTCTTATTCAGTAAAGAAAGCCTTTTTCAAGGATTCTATATAAATTTGGATATGAAACCGAGATAGTTACCTTGCAGAAAATGTTAACGAAAAGAGGAAATGCTCGTCCTTTAGTCGTCTGAAGGTGGGATAAAAGATAAAACAAAAACGAATTTGAAATAAAAATTCAAGTTTGAAACTCATGCGATTAACCTCTTTTGGTTAACCCGAAACCGAAAAGCGAGATAGATCTATAAGAAATCTCATCCCGTTCGATAGGTAAAACGGATACCAAAAGAATTGACAGTTGAGCCGTATGAGTTAGGAAACTCTCAAGTACGGTTCTAAGGGAAGGAACCCTCTATTCCGACCGGGGAGAGCAGGCTATTCGACAGGGAGATTCGGAAATTGCGGAGGCTTGGTTCGATCAAGCCGCTGAGTATTGGAAACAAGCTATAGCGCTTACTCCTGGTAATTATATTGAAGCACATAATTGGTTGAAGATCACGAGGCGTTTCGA